GGATCGTATTACTACAGAGTCAACTTGAACAAGTATAATTTGACCCGACTTTAGGTGTGGTGCGCTTTTGGCTATACATCTATTTTCACAAATAAACTGCCCAAGACTCATTATTGTAGATGTTTCTTGACAATAATTGGCATGGAGAAAATACCAATTCAAATTGAAAATAATGGTACTGCACGGGCCGGGGTTATAAATTTTCGGATTTTCATCAATTAAATAATATTTCAATTTAAATACTTGAAAAGTCTGTTTTAAATTGTCAAGTTGTAAATAGTTATTTACCAAGATCTGATTATGAGTTATTAAATGATAAAATGAATAAACATTCATAATTCGAAAGGCTGTTCCTAAAGGCCCCGTCGAATTCTTAATTGGAATTACAGGATCTTTTGGAATTTTAATTGATTCTTTTATCACATTGTGATATTTTACATCGTTGAATGGACCCATTCGAAAACAATTGAATGATGACAAAATTATTAACGATTGGAATCCCGTATTTCTATTCAACAACGTATGAATAGTTCTTTGATTTTGATTAAGGAATTGTGGAATCCTTGCCTTGGAATAAATGGAAGAAAACGGATTGATATTGGTGCAATCTGGTCCATTATCCGAGAGCAATCCTGAGCCCGAGGGATCATTCCTTTTTCCGATATATGAAATAGTGGATTTCAGCAAGTCGATTCTTAGGAAATGTCGAATCAAACCATTTGCCCTTATTTCAACAAAGGAAGCACGGGCTTCGTGACTAGAAGAACTTTTTTTGTCTTGGCCCCAATTCAATACTAAACAAGTCCGAACTAATTGAATATTTGTATCAGAAATTCCTCTAATTGGTTTACCATTTCCAGAAAGGATATAATTGACAACTCCAAGTTTCTCATTATCCCTTTCCTGTAACAGATCCGGGGGGAAAAACGTTCCTAAAGTTATACCGTCCGTTATTTCATATGTGACGACAGGACGAACCAAAACAAAATACTTTTTCTTACTAGGTGTGACCCGTTGAACATAGATCCAATTTTTCCTCCTTTTTGACTCCTTGGAATTTTGTTTTCCTGGTGGTATCAAAACGCCACTATGTCGGGATATCTTATCTGTCTCTCCAGGAAAATGGATATCTCCAGAAAAGATTTTAAGTTCAATTTTTTTTTTTTTTCTCTCCACTCGGACCAACCCGGCTGCCCGGCTTCTTATATTTAAAGTAATTTGTGTATCTACCCCAACGAGACTATTGTTCCGTACCATTATGGAAGAAGATCCGGGTAATATATGCACTTCCTCGGGAATAAAAAAAAACCGATCTACTTTCATTTGGTATTTTGGCCTAAATTCCTTGCCTCCTCGATACTCAATCAAATCCTCTTTTTTGGCGATTGAATGCATTTCTAGAGTCTCATATTTAGTAATACCCGAACTCTTTCTTCTATATCGAGGATCGTCCAAATAAGCAAGAATACTATTTCTACGGAAAATGCCATTGAGGGGGATTTCAATCGAGATATCTGAAGGGGACGGTAGGTCGTTCTCGCGTTCTTGAATCGATTCGAGTGGAATGATGAATCTATTTCTTCGCCTCTTTGAGAATAAATCAGAATTCTGGTAGAGAATGGTCGGATCTACGAGATTACAACGACTAGTACATATAATTCGACTAAGGTCTGAATAATCAGGAATCCTATCTTCTTTTTTACCCGAAAAATCCGAAGTAAAGAATGTTTCTCTCGGCGGATCCTTCGGGCTCGAAGTAGATCTTCTCTTGACAGAACGAGAATGCGCACACATTTGATCTTGATCCTTGTGGATCGAAAGTGAAACTAGACTGGATCTGCGCGGCCCTCCTAATAATATCCATAAATGACTTGTTTTTGGTAATAGATGAACATTGCCATATGTAAATTCGGGTGCATGATACACATCCGTGCTCCAGTGCATTTCTCCGTCGGAGTCAGAATAAATATGTTTTCGAACCTTCTCTTTAAAATTCAAAGTGGATGTTCCCGCGCGAATCTCAGCAATCACCTGTTCTGATTCTACATATTGATCATTTTGAACTAAAAGAAAACTTTGGGGTGGAATATTTACATTATGTCGAATATCTTCACTCTCAATAGTTACGTACAAGTTTATAAAACAGAGAAACGCGGGATGCCCGTGGCGTGTACGTGTCGGATGAACCAAATCCTCGTTGAATTTGATTTTTCCATTAGAAGGAGCTCGCACATGTTCTGCAGTACCCCCCGTAAATACTCCGCCGGTATGAAAAGTTCTTAATGTTAATTGAGTACCCGGTTCTCCAATCGATTGGCCTGCAATAATACCTACAGCTTCTCCCAATTCAACCAAGTCCCCGTGAGTGGGACTTCGGCCATAACATAATCGACAGATCCAAGACGAACTCCTACAAGTAAAAGGAGTTCGAATAGCTATTGGTTGTGCTCGAAAGGTTATGAATCGATTTACAAGTCCAATGCCAACGTCTTGATTTCTA